TTTAGCTAATGATCCAACCAGAGGAATAATTGGAACAAGGGTATCGAATTTCTTAATAGGATTCTTGATTAGAAATGCATTTTCTAGCATTTGACTCCGTACCATTGAAGGGTTTAGTCGCACAATTGAAAGATAACCCATAAAGTCAAGGGAATGATTGGATAATTGCTTTATATAGACCCTTTCCGAGTGAAACCACAAGTCAAAATTACATTGCCAAAAATTGACAAGGTAAGATTTCCATTTATTCATCAAAGGAGCCGTCCCCTTTGAAACCATAATGGATTTTCCTTGATACCTAACATAATGCATGAAAGGGTCTTTGAACAACCATAAGTTGGCCTGCAAATCCTTAGCAAAGACTTCGACAAGATGTTCTATTTTTCCATAGAAATAGATTCGTTCAAGAAGGGCCCCAAAGGATGTTGATCGTAAATGAGAAGATTGCTTATGTAGAAAGACGAAAATGGATTCGTATTCACATACATAAAAATTATATAAGAAGAAGAATAATCTTTGATTTCTTTTTGTTAAAAAATCCAAACTGGGTTTCTTTGTAGCAATAAGATTATTCCAATTACAATACTCGCGGAGAAAGAATCGTAATAAGTGCAAAGAAGGGGCATCTTTTACCCAATAGCGAAGGGTTTGAACCAAGATTTCCAGATGAACGGGGTGGGGTATTAGTATATCTAACACAAAATTAAAATGTGAAAAATTGTCCTCTAAGAAAGGAAATATTGAATGAATTGATCGTAAATTAGGAGATTTTAATATCCCTTTACGTTCTTCCGAAGATATTAATCGTATAGAAAACGGAATTTCGATAATAAATGAAAATCCCTCTGATATCATTTTAGAATACAAATTCTTGTTGCGCCCAAAAAATCGATTTTGGCTAGAATCATTAGCAGAAATAATAAAATGATTCTGTTGATACATTCGAGTAATTAACCGTTTCACAATAAGGAAACTGGATTTATTGTCATAACCTGGGTTTTCCAACAAAATAGCTCGGTTTAAACTATGGTCATGAGCAAGTGCATAAATATACTCCTGAAAGAGAAGTGGATATAGAAAGCTGGGTTGTTGAGATCTATCAAACTGTAAATATCTTTGGATTTCTTCCATTTGAAATTCGATTTGAATCAAAGATAGACGATTTTGGGGTTATCAAATGATACATAGTGCGATACAGTCAAAACAAGGTATTCTAGTAAGAATAGATACCTCGGAAACAGGTAAACTTATCAACAGATTCTCTATTCCTTCTTTTTTCCATTTTTGGATAAGATAAGATTATAGGATAAGAAGATGATTAGAAATCTTTTATTTTTTCAACCTAACCGCTCTTTTGATTTCGGAAAAACTTTATTTATCAATATACTGTTTCTTTTACACACACATACATCTCCCTTTCATAACGGAGAACTAAAATAGTTAGGATTCATTGAAATAATCGAGAATCCACCCATGGGGGAGAAACCCTTCCCGCATCGGCACTAATATATTTTTAACGTCTAATTAGATCAGGAAATAATTCAAATTCAGAACAGAAGCTCGTTGCTTTGTCTTTCCTTAGAATTAATTGAAGCCGCAGGGCCCTATCCATTTATTCATTCGACCTAACTTTATTTTGTTCTATTCCAAGACTTCAAACGAGTTTTTGTACCGACCCGGTAAGAATGAAATATTGTCAAAACTCTCCGTCAAGACGACATGCTATTTTTTCCATTCATTCCCTTTCAGGATCAGTCGTGGTCTTCCAAACTTTACCGATGGTATGGACGAATCCTTTGCTTCATCCAAATGTGTAAAAGATCCTAGCCGCACTTAAAAGCCGAGTACTCTACCGTTGAGTTAGCAACCCGAAAAGAAGAAAGCAAGTATAGAAGATAATCTATCGAATAGAAAATATAGGTATAATAAATAAAGAAGTGTATAAATTCTAAATACAACCTGAAATACAACCTGAATGAAAATAAATTAAACAAAGAAATTAGACGAAGCAATTAAACCATTGAGCTAACAAATCGAAAAAACATATTTTCTAATGAATTCGGAACATAAAAAAATGAATAGATCAGATGAAAATATAGGAAATTCTCAGATAAAATTAGATAAATAAAAAGAAAACAAAAAGAAAAAATAGAATTGAAAAAGAAATAAATGTCAAAATTTCTAGACCGATCCCCTTGTTATCTCCTTTTTTCAATCAATCAAAAAAAGCTCGTGTATCAAAAAACCCGTCGTTTGAATGAAGTAAAGTAAAAAACCAAACAAACCAAATAACTAGATCTAACTTCACTTATCACGATAGATTATATTTGTTCGATACACTGTTGTCAATACAAATGTTACGAAAAGAATAGAATAGAAAAAACAAAATACAAAAAAAGAAATTCAATTGAATTTCTTTTTTTTTGTATTTTTTTCTTAGTTATTAGTAATTGAAAATAAAATAAAAACCATCAAGGGGGCGAGAATGTCCAAATTTTCTAGGATCAAGAAAATAAGGTTTTGTCCTTATAGAACACAGGATTACATGTAAAGAATGATAAATAGATACGAATAGAGCGGGAAAGGGGGGTAAATAAAAAAGAGTAGAGAAAGGTTATCCAAAGTTATATACAAATCACTACCCCCCTCCTTTTTTGTATTTCCTTAATTGAATTTCGTTTGATTAGGGTGAAGTTCGTTAAAAACCCCCACCCTTTTTAAAATATCCTGAACAGTTCCTGTAGGTTGAGCCCCCCTTTCAAGGAAATAGAGAATAGCAGGAACATTTAAATAAGTTTGATTCTTTATCGGATCATAAAAACCTACTTTCTGAAGATCTTTTCCTTCTCTTCGAGATCGAACATCAATTGCAACGATTCGATAGACGACTCATTGAGATAGATGTAGATGAACAATACACCCCCCCTAGAAACGTATAGGAAGTTTTCTCCTCGTACGGCTCGAGAAAAAAGAATTGGATTTGAAGTTTTATCTATGGTATGGAATTCGAATAAATGACATAAATGACAAAAGGTTCCATAAAATCATCAAATCAATTAGACTATGGTTTAAGTCTTTTTTTTTCTTCTTCGTTCCTGAAAATGAAAAAGAAACCATTTGTACTCATAACTCAAGTTAGATAAGTCTCAAAAAATTCAAAAGAGAATCCCTTAGGTAATTTCATTTATTGAGTGGTCTTTACCCCTTTTTTGTTTGTCTCGGTTAAAATCTATTTAGATTCTTAAGTCTGGCCCAGTTAGTGAGACGATTAAAACGGTGTTTACTTGTTCTGGGATCCTTTATCTTTGTTTTAAATCATTGGGTTTAGGCATTACTTCGGTGCTTCTTAATCCTTTCAAAATGGCAGCAACATACCCCTTTTTGTTTTGTGATTTCCTTCTATCAAAGAATCCTACGGACGATTGATTCCCGCGCGATACACTTTGGATCGAAAGTGTTTGATTTATTCCAACAAATTTTCCTTTTGAATTGGAAACTTGCTCGAATGGGATCCTCTATATCGAAGATATATTCACGAAGTTGTTCCAATTTATTGATTTGCATTAACCCTAGATTCTAGTCCTAAGAAATGAATTAATACTTTCTACTCGAGCTCCATCGTGAACTATTTAGATTACCAACTGATGTCGAGCCAAGAGCACCTTCATTCCTATAGAAATCGAAAATGGTGGATATAAGAAAGAATCCACAACGGATCATGTCCTTCAAGTCGCACGTTGCTTTCTACCACATCGTTTCAAACGAAGTTTTACCATAACATTCCTCTAATTTGGAACCAGTATGGAATTGATTCAATTGTGGAATCATGAATAGTCATTGGTTTGTAGACATCGTAATCTATACCCTTTTCTTCTATAAGATATAATAGAGATTCTATATATAGCTAGAGATCAGTAAAGAGTTTTCTGAAGAAGTTTTAGCAAGTCCTCTTAATTAATTTTTAATTAATTAAAAAGATAAAAAGAATTTAATAATCAATTAATAGATTAAATAGGTTAAATATTTCAATTTGAAATCTTCCAATGGAAGGCCTTTTTCACAAAAATAGAATAGAAGGATACATACATATAGGCTAAACATTTCCTCATTTTATATGTATTTTGTTTAAGCTGTGGAGTTCAGCAAGATTTTGTTAATCTAATCTTGCCATAATAGAATAGAAAGTGAATAAAAGATAATAAAAGATATAAAACACTCCCTTCTCAAGTGTTACATAAATTTACAATTATTCATTAAGGCCAAACGCGAAATACTTAAAAAAGGGGATTCAAAGAAAATACAGTGGGTAGATATAGAACTACATATATAAACGGAATGCTTTACTAAATAACCAACTTCCCGAAACAAGACGGGGTTGGGCATATGATGAAAAGACCGCCCAACTTTTTTTTTGTGAATTCAAACTCTTGGAATCAATGTTTTCTTTTTACCTGGATCGGAAATAGAGTCAATTCCATCTGCGTGTCATTTGAACTTGATTCAATTGAGTTTGTGTAAAAAAGATATGATTCATACATAAAAAATAAAAATCAGAAGCAAGATACATATGCCATCTAACATTAGACTTTACCTCGTTCAACAAAATCTTTATTCTATTCTAACATAATGAATATGTTCTGGGACGGAAGGATTCGAACCTCCGAATGGCGGGACCAAAACCCGTTGCCTTACCACTTGGCCACGCCCCATTTCGATTTCTATTTGACACTACTAAAGAATAATATTGGTATTCATTGTTTGTCAACTCCAATCTAATCTATTCTAGAGATATTTAGATTGTTATACTAGGATTTTAATACATGTCGATATAGAATTAAACTTAATTTATTGATCATTAAATATAATTCAATTAAGATATTGTATGAAAGTATGATTTCTTCTATTCTCTTTTGAGAATTGGAGGATTTTTGATTGGGTGGGTTAAAAAGAAAAGAAGGATTTTTTGTCTACCTTAATTTTTACCTTCTTTCCTTCCTTAT